AAAACAGGACGAAGGCCTTGAAAAGTATAAAGAATGAGAAAAATAAAAAATGCCCCTTTTTTTACGTGAAAAAACTTTTTGATTGATATCAGGAAATCAAATAAGTTTATCATTCATTCATTGAATGATAAATGACTACAAGCGAAGGAGATACACGATTTAAAAAACGGAAGATCCAATATTTCACAATTGTATCTAGAATAACTGGAAAAGTGGAAACAAGACCAGATATAATTTGCTCATTATGAACCAATCCAAAATCATTGTAGATCGAACCAATCATTAGTTCCCAACCATGGGTTGAGTGAAATCCAATCCATAAATCAGTAACTAAAAGAATAGAAAAAGCTTTTATTGTGTCACTTAAGTTATAGAAGAATTCCTGAATCCAAGAATTCAGAATAACAAGTTCTTCATTACCCAGAATAAAATAACCACTTAGAATAGTAAAACAGATTATATTTGTCGACAAATGCAAAATGATATGGAGATGATATTCATTATGTGTTTTGACCAATTGTATCGTTTCTTTGTGTATTCCTATACGAAGCTTTTTTTTATGTGTCTCTGGGTATTCTTTTATCATTTCATCCAACAAGAATAGTTCTTCTAATTCTAGGAATTTTTCTAAAACATTTTTCTCTTGAATATCATTCAAAAAATTTTCGGATTGCCTAGTATTCCACCAATGAATAATCCAAGGTTCCAGACTTTTTTGAAATGAGAGAGAGATCCACCAGGGCAAAAATATTATAGATGCAAGATACGCGAGGGAAGCCAATGCTTTCTTTTTTTTCATTTTTTTTTTTCTGTGAATTGTTAATGAGCTGCTTCATTTGTCAACTTTATCTGATCTTATATTTCTCTAAAGCACGAGTTCTATAACAAGGTATCGAACCTATGGATCTATTCCCAGTTTTTTGTAAAAATGTAGTCCTTAGATCTAGAAAAAAGAATATAGAAATAGAATTAAGGATCCCGTTTCGAATGAAATATATATATTTATAATAGAATAAGTAAATTCTAAGTAAATGGGATTTCCGAATATCTCAATTGGATAAATCCGAACGGATTTGTTCCCTTTGATAAAAATTCAAAAAACTTCAATTGGTACGCGCAGGAAATAGGCCAATTCGGCAGCTTTTTGTTCAATTTCTCGTGGAGTCAAATTCTCATCAGTACGAGTCAAGGGGATGGTTCCTTGGCCTCTGATTTCCATATAAAGAATACGACGAGGAAAAAGACCCTCTTTAACCTCCATTCTTATTGATTGGATATCTTTCATAAAGAAGCGAAGGAAAATGCGACGATTTATTCCGGGGAATCCCCAACGAAAAATACACATTATTCCTTCTTTTCTATCGAATCGATCATAACCACTACCTACATTCCACGATATTGTGCACCACAAATAGGAACTAATGAATAAACCCGCGATCCCATAGAACGACATCACGATCCCTTGTGGAAAAAAAATAATTTGTTGAGAAGGAAATCCAGGTATCAGATTCCTACCAAGATAACTAGAAATTCCAACCACTAAGAATCCTAGTGAACCTAAAAAAAGAATAAAGGCCCAGAAAAAATTACTTGATTTTCGAGACCCTGTTATAAGTTCTATCCATATATGTTCTGATCGCCAGTTCATACTATACTAGATCCGATTGCATTCGATTGGAATTCAGAAAAAAAAATTGACTTTACTTTTCTTGATGCCAAAGTAACTTTCATTAACTAAAACTATTCTGATATGAACCCTTAGGAGTAATTGGTTAGATACATTGACTTTCTATTATAAAAATATTTGCCGACCTTTTTATAACCCGTATATACATGGATTTATACGGATATCATGTATCCGCATGCATAACAGTTCTTTAATTTGTATTCGGAAAAAAGGCACATGTCATACCGCATTACACTAAACAAATATCTGTACCAAAAAAAATATCTGGTTGGCCCATCAGGTCTAGACAATCTTATTTTTTTGTACATGAAGAAATAAAGAAGCCATTGCAATCGCCGGAAATACTAGGCCTACTAAAGGGACAAAAAAAGAAGGTAAGTAAAGATCTGTCATAGAACGGGTACCTCAATTTAATATTTGTATCTATTAATTTAATATTTGTATCTATTATAAATATAAAGATATCATAAGTATATCTATTATATTATAATTATTATAAATAATATTAAGATAAATAATATTAAGTACTTAATAAGTGCAAGGAATGAGAACTAAATGAAAATTTAGTGTACCTATTCATATTTCTACACGAATATGTATGACAACCCACTTTAAGTTTAAGAAATTTTCTGAATTCTCCCGTCCTTAATACTCTTTCTATCTTACTAATAAAATAAAGAGTTTTTTTTTTTTAGATAAAGAGTTTATTATAAGTTCGCGACTCTAACTAAACTAATTCAACCCAACAAAAAGGGATTAGATTTCTAATAAAAAATGGAAGTTCTTGGTAGGCAAGGCATAGAAATCACTTCT